AATGAAGTGCCTGACAAAAGGATTACTTTGATAGGGTAAATCATGTAATTTATTACCTTCATTTTTTTTTACATTTAATAGATTTAAACTATTCCCTAAGATATCAAAAATCTTTGTGCATCATACACCTAAATATAAAAAGGTAAGCTAAGTATAAGCTAATGGGTTCATACCCCGTAAATAGGATTACCTCCTTTTTAATCTTTATAAATCCTTCCAAAATTTTATTTATTAGTTGTGTAATTACAGGAACTTTAATCTCTATTTGTTCAAATTCATGGTTTGGAGTCTGAATAGGGTTGGAAATTAACTTACTTTCATTTATTCCTATTATATCAAATCAAAAAAATATTTTAAGATCTGAAGCATCATTAAAGTATTTCCTAATTCAAGCTTTTGCCTCATCTATATTCTTATTTTCTATTATTTTATCATATATTTTATCAAATATATCATTGCAATTTGATCATAGAATAATTGATTCATCATTAATCAATTCTGCACTTTTATTAAAAATGGGAGCAGCCCCCTTCCATTTTTGATTTCCAGGTACAATAGAAGGATTAAATTGAATAAATTGTTTAATATTAATAACATGGCAAAAAATTGCACCTCTTATCCTATTATCATATACAATCCAAATTAACTTATTTACTATATTCATTATTGTTACATCAATTATTATTGGATCTCTAGGTGGATTAAATCAAACCTCCTTACGAAAAATTATAGCTTATTCTTCTATCAATCATTTAGGTTGAATAATTAGAGGCTTAACAATTGGTGAAAACTTATGAATAATTTACTTCTGTATTTATTTATTTCTTTCTACAAGAATTGTTTTACTATTTTACAAGTTTGACATTTATCATATTAATCAAAATTTTTTAATACTTTCAAATAAACCTACCACAAAATTCTTTTTATTTACTTCATTTCTATCATTAGGGGGATTACCCCCATTCCTAGGATTTTTACCAAAATGAATTATTATTCAATCTTTAACAGAAAGATATAATTGATTTTTAATTACCATTATAGTAATCATAACATTAATTACACTATTTTTCTATTTACGAATTACTTTTAGATCCTTCTTACTCATTAATTCAGAAATTAAATGAAATAATTATCTTCTAATAAATTCATCCTTCACTTTATTAACCACCTTATCTGCTATTTCTACCTTTGGATTAATCTTTAGAACCTTAATTTATCTAATAATTTAAGGTTTTAAGTTAATCCAAACTAATAGCCTTCAAAGCTATAAATAAAAATAAATTTTTTTAAACCTTAGTAGCTTAATAACTACCCCTCTAGAATTGCAGTCTAAAATCATTTCTTGACTATAAGGTCATGGTAGGAGAGAACTATTCTCGTGAATAAATTTACAGTTTATCGCCTGATCTCAGCCATCCTACCGTACAAATGACTTTTTTCTACTAATCATAAAGACATTGGCACTTTATATTTCATTTTTGGAGCATGAGCAGGTATAGTAGGAACATCATTAAGATTGTTAATTCGAGCTGAGTTAGGTCAACCTGGTTACCTTATTGGTGATGATCAAATTTATAATGTAATTGTTACAGCTCACGCTTTTGTAATAATTTTCTTTATAGTTATACCTATTATAATTGGGGGATTTGGTAATTGACTTGTTCCTTTAATACTCGGAGCCCCAGATATAGCATTCCCACGAATAAATAATATAAGATTTTGATTATTACCTCCCTCTTTAACACTCCTCCTGGCCAGAAGCCTTGTGGAAAACGGAGCTGGCACTGGTTGAACGGTGTACCCACCACTATCTGGTGGAATTTCCCATGCAGGGGCTTCAGTTGATTTAGCAATTTTCTCCTTACATTTAGCAGGAATTTCATCAATTTTAGGGGCTGTAAATTTTATTACAACAACAATTAATATACGAACACCTGGTATAGCACTTGATCAAACACCTTTATTTGTATGAGCTGTTGCTATTACTGCTCTACTATTATTACTATCCCTTCCTGTATTAGCAGGTGCTATCACAATACTTTTAACAGATCGAAACTTAAATACCTCCTTTTTCGATCCTGCTGGAGGGGGTGATCCAATTCTCTACCAACATTTATTTTGATTTTTTGGACACCCTGAAGTTTATATTTTAATTTTACCTGGATTTGGTATAATTTCTCACATTATTAGCCAAGAGAGAGGAAAAAAAGAAGCTTTTGGTACATTAGGTATAATTTATGCTATATTAGCAATTGGTCTTTTAGGATTTGTAGTTTGAGCCCATCATATATTTACTGTAGGAATAGACGTAGATACTCGTGCTTACTTTACATCAGCCACAATAATTATTGCTGTACCAACAGGAATTAAAATTTTTAGATGACTAGCTACCTTACATGGAAAACAATTAAATTACAGTCCTTCCTTATTATGAGCTTTAGGATTTGTATTCTTATTTACCATTGGAGGTTTAACTGGAGTAGTATTAGCCAATTCTTCACTTGATATTATTCTTCACGATACATATTATGTAGTAGCACATTTTCATTACGTTTTATCAATAGGAGCCGTATTTGCAATTATAGCAGGTTTCGTTCAATGATATCCTTTATTTACCGGTCTTACCTTAAATAACAAATGATTAAAAATTCAATTTGTAACAATATTTGTAGGAGTAAACTTAACATTTTTTCCCCAACATTTTCTAGGATTAGCAGGAATACCTCGACGATATTCTGATTATCCAGATTCTTATACATCATGAAATGTAATTTCAAGTCTAGGTTCAACGATTTCATTTATTGGAATTCTAATTCTAGTATTTATCATTTGAGAAAGTATAATCTATCAACGACCAGTTCTATTTCCATTAAATATAGTAAGTTCACTTGAGTGATATCAAAATTTACCTCCAGCTGAACATAGTTATTCTGAATTACCTTTATTAACTAATTTCTAATATGGCAGATAAGTGCAATAGATTTAAGCTCTATATATAAAGACTTTTATTCTTTTATTAGAATATGCCAACATGATCAAATTTAATATTACAAAATAGAGTTTCCCCTCTAATAGAACAATTAACCTTTTTTCATGATCATACATTAATAATTTTATTAATAATTACAATACTTGTTGCATACATCATAACCACTTTATTTTTCAATAAATTTACACATCGATATCTACTAGAAGGTCAAACTATTGAAGTAATTTGAACTATTCTTCCAGCAATCACCTTAATTTTTATTGCATTACCCTCATTACGATTATTGTATCTATTAGATGAATCTATAGATCCCATAATTACTATTAAAACAGTTGGACATCAATGATATTGAAGTTATGAATATACAGACTTCAATCAACCTTATGAATTTGATTCTTATATAATTCCCTATAACGAGTTATCTACTAATGGATTCCGATTACTAGATGTAGATAATCGCACAATTCTACCTATAAATACACAAGTTCGAATACTCGTAACAGCTGCAGATGTATTACACTCATGAACTATTCCCGCATTAGGAGTAAAAGTAGACGCAACTCCCGGACGATTAAATCAAACAAACTTTTTTATTAATCGTCCCGGATTATTCTACGGACAATGTTCAGAAATTTGTGGAGCTAATCACAGTTTTATACCTATTGTAATTGAAAGTGTAAATATTAAAACTTTTATTGAATGAATTATAAACTCACTTAATTCATCATCAGATGACTGAAAGTAAGTACTGGTCTCTTAAACCATAATATAGTAATTAACATCTACTTCTGATGAAAGAAATTAGTTAAAAAAAATAACATTAATATGTCATATTAAAATTATTAGCTAATTAATATTTCTTTATTCCACAAATAGCTCCAATAAGATGATTATTTTTATTTCTTCTATTCTCATTTACATTAATCTTATTTACTATAATGAAATTTCCTATAATTACTATAAAAACAGAAACATCCCCAATTATTAAAACAACTCTATTAACATTAAATTGAAAATGATAAGTAATTTATTCTCAGTTTTTGATCCTTCTACAAGAATTATAAATTTCTCCTTTAATTGACTAAGAACATTTCTAGGATTATTTATCTTACCACTATCTTATTGATTACTCCCCTCACGATTCTTATTTTTATGGACTAATATTTGCACTACATTACATAATGAATGTAAAACCCTATTAGGCCCATCCAGAAAAGGAGCAACCTTTATTTTCATCTCATTATTTACTCTACTTTTATATAATAATTTTTTAGGATTATTACCCTATATTTTTACAAGTTCAAGTCATTTATCTATAACATTAGCTTTAGCTCTACCTTTATGATTAAGATTCATACTATTTGGTTGAATTAATTATACTCAACATATATTAGCTCACCTTGTTCCTCAGGGAACACCAGCACTCCTAATACCATTTATAGTGTGTATTGAAACAATTAGAACTTTAATCCGACCAGGAACTTTAGCAGTTCGCTTGGGGGCTAATATAATTGCTGGCCATCTACTTCTAACTTTATTAGGTAATACCGGACCTTATCTAAATTATTCAAGTCTAACGATTTTAATCTTAGCACAATTAATATTATTAACATTAGAATGTGCAGTAAGTATTATTCAAGCATATGTATTCACCATTTTAATCACTCTTTACGCTAGTGAAGTAAACTAATGACAACACATGCCAATCACCCATTCCATTTAGTAAATCCTAGCCCGTGACCTTTAACTGGAGCTATTGGAGCATTAACATTAGTTAGAGGATTAGTAAAATGATTTCATCAATTCAATATATCTTTATTAATTCTAGGAGTACTTATTACGCTATTAACAATAATTCAATGATGACGTGATATTACTCGAGAAGGAACTTATCAAGGATTACATACACTATCAGTTAACTATGGATTACGATGAGGAATAATTTTATTCATTATTTCTGAGGTATTTTTTTTTATCTCCTTCTTCTGAGCTTTTTTTCATAGAAGTTTATCACCTAATATCGAATTAGGAATAATATGACCCCCTACAGGTATTGAACCATTCAACCCTCTTCAAATTCCCCTTCTAAATACTAGAATTCTCCTAGCATCAGGTATTACAGTAACATGAGCCCACCATAGACTAATAGAAGGAAATTATAGTCAAACCACTCAAGGATTATTCTTCACGATCATCTTAGGAATTTATTTTACAATTTTACAAGCTTATGAATATATTGAAGCTCCTTTTACAATTGCAGATAGTACTTATGGATCAACTTTTTTTGTAGCAACTGGATTTCATGGTCTTCATGTTATTATTGGCACGAGTTTCTTAATTGTATGCTTTTATCGCCATTTAATAACTCATTTCTCACCTAATCATCACTTCGGATTTGAAGCAGCAGCTTGATACTGACATTTTGTAGACGTAGTATGATTATTTTTATATATTTCTATTTACTGATGAGGTAGATATTTATTTAGTATATTAGTACATTTGACTTCCAATCAAAAAGATTGATTATTCAAAATAAATAATTTGAATACTATACATTATTTCAATTATTATTCTAATAATCTCAATTATTGTAATAATACTAGCAACTTTGTTATCTAAAAAAACAATTAATGATCGAGAAAAAAATTCACCCTTTGAGTGTGGATTTGATCCAAAAAGTTCAGCTCGATTACCATTTTCCTTACGATTTTATCTAATCGCCGTAATCTTTCTAATTTTCGATGTAGAAATTGCTTTATTACTTCCAATAACTATTATTATACAATGATCAAATATCACTTCATGATCCTTAGTATCTATTTCCTTTATTCTAATTCTCTTAGTTGGTCTCTTTCATGAATGAAAACAAGGTGCATTAGAATGAGCATCATAATAATGGGGTTGTAGTTAATCATAACATTTGATTTGCATTCAAAAGGTACTATTTATTAGTCTACCTTAGATAAGAAGCAATTTTGCCATCAGTTTCGACCTGATTATTTGATGATTATTCATCCTTATTTATTAATTGAAACCAAAATAGCGGTATATTACTGTTAATAATATTATTGAAAATTATTTCCAATTAAAAAGAAATGTGAAGCTTCAAATGAAAGCTGCTAACTTTCTATTTTAATGGTTTAATTCCATTAACATTTCTAATTTATATAGTTTAAAAAAAACAATACATTTTCATTGTATAAATAATATAAATATATTTATAAATATTCAAGAATCATAAGATTTCCTTAACATCTTCAAAGTTATGCTCTTACTATAAGCTACTTAAATAAATAATTATTAATACTAAAATAACTACTCAAAATATAAATCTAATTAAATAAATTTTTAATCTATTATTTTGTCATCATTGAGTAATTTTTGAATAATAAGAAAACCAGTGATGCAATATTTGACCCCCTCAATCTTCTCTTCAACCTTGATCATATGTTATATACATATATTGTCCTAATAATAATGGATAATAATTTATTCCATATGTAGAAATAAAGGGAATAAATCACATAGAACCTATGAAAGTAACTCTTAAATAATATTTTAAAGATTGTAATTTATAAGACAATTCTAACTTAGATAACTCATATCCTACTCATCCCCCTAAGATTCTAACAATTATTACTAATAATTTTAAGAATAATGGTAAACAAATTATTGAAGGAGAAGGAAATAATAATCATCTCAATATACAACCACCTAATACAGCTATTGTTATTAATACTAATATACCTCGTAATATAATTCACCCTTCATCGTTTAAAGAATGAAAAGCTATAAAATTAAAATCTCCAACTATTGAATAATAGATCAAACGAAAGGAATAACAAACTGTCAATCCAGTTGAAAAATAATATAAAAAAAAACTTAATATATTCAAATAATGAAGAGAAGTAATTTCTAAAATTAAATCTTTAGAATAAAATCCTGCTAAAAAAGGTATTCCACATAAAGCTAAATTAGAAACGTGAAAACAAATCGATGTTAAAGGTATTTGTATACAAAGAGTTCCTATATAACGAATATCTTGACAATTCTTCAAATTATGAATAATAGCACCAGCACATATAAATAATAAAGCCTTAAATAACGCATGAGTTAAAAGATGAAAAAAAGCTAATTTAGGAAATCCTATAGATAAAATTCTTATTATTAATCCTAATTGACTTAATGTTGATAAGGCAATAATTTTCTTTAAATCAAATTCAAAATTAGCCCCCAACCCTGCTATAAATATAGTTAAACCAGAAATTAATAATAATAAATTACTTAATTCACTTGATATAATAACAGAATTAAATCGAATTAAAAGATAAACACCTGCAGTTACTAATGTAGATGAATGAACTAATGCAGACACTGGTGTAGGAGCAGCTATTGCAGCTGGTAATCAGGATGAAAAAGGTAATTGAGCTCTTTTAGTTATTGCTGCTAGTACTACTAAAGCAGCGATAACTCCTATATCACCTGATATATTTATAGCATCTAGATAATAAATATAATTTCAACTTCCAAAATTTAATATTCAAGCAATTGCTATTAATAAAGCTACATCACCAATACGATTAGAAAGAGCAGTTAATATTCCGGCATTATAAGATTTAACATTTTGATAATAAATTACTAAACAATAAGATACAAGACCTAGCCCATCCCAACCTAATAAAATTCTAATTAAATTAGGTCTTACAATCAAAAATATTATTGATAAAACGAATATTAATACTAAAATAATAAAACGATTAATATTAATATCCCCATACATATATTCATGACTATAATAAATAACTAAAGAAGAAATAAATAAAACAAATCTTATAAATATCAAAGATATTCAATCAAATAAGAATGTTATAATAACTGCTGATCTATTTAAACTAAAAATTTCTCACTCAATTATATAAACTAAATCATTTATAATAAAATATAACCCTAGTGTAAATAATCTTAAAGAAGTTATTATCAGAAAAACAAATCCTAATATACAAATTGATAATATTCATAAAATAATCTAAGGCAATTTTATGCTTCATTGACACCACAAATCAATATTTTATATAAACTACTTAAATATAATCATATAACACATAATTCCCCCTTTAAAATTAAAATATTTAAAGGTAATCAATGTAATAGTAATGTTAAATATTCACGAGTAAATCCTATAGAACAAGCATAAACCCCAGAATAAATTGATCCATGTTGACTATAAGAATATAAATATAATGAATAAGCTGCACTTAAAAAAGATAATAATATTAAACTTACTATAGATAATCTAGATCATCTCACCAATCTATTTAGTAAACCAATTTCACCTATTAAATTTAATGAGGGAGGAGCAGCTATATTAGAGGAACATAATAAAAATCATCATATCGCCAAGGAAGGTATAAAATTTATTAAACCCTTATTAATAAATAATCTACGACTTCCTAATCGCTCATAAGAAATATTTGCTAACACAAATAGTCCCGAGGAACATAATCCATGAGCAATTATTAAAGTATATGTTATTCTTATTCCTCAAGTTGATAATGTTATTAGTCCACCTAATACTACCCCTATATGAACAACCGAAGAATAGGCAATTAAAGCTTTTAAATCTATTTGACGTAAACAAACTAATCTGACCAAAACGCCTCCAACTAATCTAATTCCAATTCAAATAAAATTATACTTCAAACCCAATATTACTAATATTGAATACACACGTAATAAACCGTAACCCCCTATTTTTAATAGTACCCCAGCTAAAATTATAGATCCAGAAACCGGAGCTTCTACATGAGCTTTCGGGAGCCAAAGATGTGTTATAAATATTGGTATTTTAACTAAAAAGGCTAAAATTATACACAAATAAAATAATCTGCTTGTAAAATTTACCTTATATAAAAATCTTATATATAAAGTACCATAATAATCATAAATCCCTAATAATCCTACTAATAAAGGTAAAGAAGCCAATAAAGTATAAAATAATAAATATACCCCAGCTTGTAAACGTTCAGGCTGATATCCTCAACCCAAAATTAAAAATAATGTAGGAATTAAGGTACTTTCAAAAAAAATATAAAAAAATATTAAACTTATTCTACTAAAAGTACAATATAATAATAATAATAATACTACAATTAGTAATAAAAATATTTTCTCAAAATACTTATAACGAAATACTGACTCACTTGCTGTAATTATTAAAGTACAAATTCAAAAACTTAATAAAATTAGTCCATAAGATAAAACATCATATCCAAATAAATAACTTAATGATTCAAAATTTGAAGTAATATTAAAATTTAATATAAATATAAAAGTTATAAAAAATATAAGCGATTGAACCACCCATCAAAAACTTTCCATTAAACAAAGAGGGATTAAAAATATTAATATAATAATAAATTTTAACATTGTAAAATACTAAATGCTTGAAAAAAATCATTACCATGAGTTCGAATTATAGATACTAAAACTGATAATCCTAAAGCCCCCTCACATACAGAAAATGTCAAAAATACTATTCTAAAATATAACTCAAACTGAAAGTATCTTAAAAAAAAAATTAACATTATAAATAATCTTAATACAATAAATTCTAATCTAAGTAATATAGCCAATAAATGTTTTCGATTAGAACAAAATCCTCAGAGACCTGAAAAAAATCTAATTATTCCTATACATATAAATTTATATATTATCATTTGTTTTAATAGTTTAAAAAAAACACTGGTCTTGTAAACCAGAAATAAGAAACTTCTTTTAAAACTCAGAAGAAAGATAATTCCTAACTCTAATCCCCAAAATTAGTATTTTATTTTAAACTACCTTCTGAATCTTCATATTTAATATCTTATTTTTTAGTCTAATAAACAGTTTATTATTTACTCAATTTACTCATCCATTAGCTATAACTTTAATTATTATTCTTCAAACTTTAATTGTATGTTTAATTTCAGGAATAATCACTGTATCATTTTGATTTTCATATATTTTATTTTTAGTATTTCTAGGAGGAATATTAGTATTATTTATTTATATTACTTCTTTAGCTTCAAATGAAATTTTCTCTATTTCTCTCAGAATTTTAAGAATACTAATATTAATAAGATTGCTAGCTCTAAGCTTATCTATAATTATAGATCATTATTTTCAATGAATATGAAATTATGATATAATATTATCATCAAATTCAATTATTATATATAAAGAAACAGATAATTTATTAACAAAACTTTATAATACACCCACAAAAATAATCACATTACTATTAATATCTTACTTATTATTAACATTAATTGTAATCGTAAAAATTACAAACATTTTTGAAGGCCCCTTACGTCAAAAAAGCTAATGAACAAAGCTTTACGTACCTCTCATCCATTATTTAAAATTGCTAATAATGCTTTAATAGACTTACCCGCTCCTTCTAATATCTCTGCATGATGAAATTTTGGTTCACTTCTAGGTATTTGTCTAATAATTCAAATTTTAACAGGACTATTTCTTGCAATACATTATACTGCTCACATTGATTTAGCTTTTTCTAGTGTAGTTCACATTTGTCGAGATGTAAATTTTGGTTGACTTTTACGAACCTTACACGCAAATGGGGCATCTTTTTTTTTCATTTGTCTATATCTCCATATTGGACGAGGAATTTATTATGGTTCTTATAATTATATGCACACATGAATAACAGGAGTAATTATTTTATTTTTAGTTATAGGAACCGCATTTATAGGTTATGTATTACCCTGAGGACAAATATCTTTTTGAGGTGCAACAGTAATTACTAACCTTTTATCTGCAGTACCTTATCTAGGTACTGATCTAGTTCAATGAGTCTGAGGAGGATTTGCTGTTGATAATGCTACTTTAACTCGATTTTTCACATTTCACTTTGTTTTCCCCTTTATTGTAACAGCCATAGTATTAATTCATCTATTATTCCTCCATCAAACAGGATCCAATAATCCCTTAGGATTAAATAGTGATGTAGATAAAATTCCCTTTCATCCCTATTTTACATTTAAAGATATCTTCGGATTTATTATTATAATTGCCATTTTAGTTTCACTTACCCTTCTTGAACCTTATATATTAGGGGATCCTGATAATTTCACACCAGCTAACCCTTTAGTCACTCCAGTTCACATTCAACCAGAATGATATTTCTTATTTGCATACGCAATTTTACGATCTATTCCTAATAAATTAGGAGGAGTAATTGCATTAATTATATCCATTGCTATTTTAATAATCCTCCCTTTCTATAATACACATAAATTTCGAAGAACTCAATTTTATCCACTTAATCAATTCTTATTTTGAAGTATAGTAACTATTGTTATTCTATTAACTTGAATTGGTGCTCGTCCAGTAGAAGATCCCTTTATTCTTACTGGTCAAATCTTAACAGTTCTTTATTTCTCTTATTATTTAATAAACCCAATTATCTTAAATACTTGAGATAATTTAGTAAAATAGTTAATAAGCTTTATGAAAGCATATGTTTTGAAAACATAAAACAGAAGTTCAATTCTTCTATTAACTTTACTAAAATAAGTACATTAAATAATTAATGAAAAAATAAAAATTTTCACTCCTAAATAAAATAATAAAAAATTCAAAGATAATGGTAAATATCTCTTTCATGCTAAATATATTAACTTATCATATCGAAATCGGGGAAGAGTTCCCCGAACTCAAATAAATATAAAAGATAAAAAAGTTAATTTTATAAAAAATAAAAATGAAAATACATCTCTACCTAAAAATAAAATACAAAATAATATTCTTATAAATAAAATTCTTCTATACTCAGCTAAAAAAATTAGAGCAAATCCTCCTCCTCTATATTCAATATTAAACCCTGAAACTAATTCAGATTCACCTTCAGCAAAATCAAAAGGTGTTCGATTAGTTTCAGCTAAACAAGATCTAAATCAAGCCATTATTAATGGAAAAGAAATAAACATAAATCAAATATATTCTTGATATTTTATAAAATCTAATAAACAATAACTGTCTACAAAAAAAACAAATGATAATAAAATTAAAGCCAATCTTACCTCATAAGAAATTGTTTGAGCTACAGCACGTATCCCTCCTAACAAAGCATAATTTGAATTTGAAGACCAACCTGCAATTATTACTGTGTATACCCCTATTCTTGTACATGCTAAAAAAAACAATAAACCTAAATTAAAAGAAATTAATATAGTTAAAAAAGGAAAAACTATTCATCTTATTAAAGACAAAAATAATCTAACAATAGGGGAAAAATAATACAAAAAAAAATTTGATAATAAAGGTATTGTTGATTCCTTAGAAAATAATTTGATAGCATCAGCGAAAGGTTGAGGTAACCCTCTTACTCCTACTTTATTTGGACCTTTTCGGATTTGAATATAACCTAAAACCTTCCGCTCTAACAATGTTAAAAATGCAACACCAATTAAAACACAAATTACTATTACTAATATTCCAATTAAAGTACTTCTTATTTCTAAAATAACTACTATTTATTAATCACCTAATATACTTAAAATTAAAATTTAATTAAAAACTTTTTAAAATAGTATACACAAATATATAAGTAAATAATTACTATCTGTAAATTAAATTTACATAATTGAATTCTAAATCCAATACACTTATCTGCCAAAATAGCACTATTATTCACTTAAAATAAATTATTTATCATATTTGGTCCTTTCGTACTAAAATATTTTATCTAAATAAGGATAGAAACCGACCTGGCTTACGCCGGTCTGAACTCAGATCATGTAAGAATTTAAAAGTCGAACAGACTTATTAATTTAGCTGCTACACCAAACCATATTCTTAATCCAACATCGAGGTCGCAAACTTTTCTGTCGATATGAACTCGTAAGAAAAATTACGCTGTTATCCCTAAGGTAATTTTATCTTTCAATCACTACAAATGGATCATTTATTCATACATCAATGTATATATAAATAAAGAGTTATTTTTATCTTTATGTCACCCCAACATAATATAAATAATAAATAAAATTTAAAACAACTAAATAAATTTATTTATAAAATTTATATAAAACTCTATAGGGTCTTCTCGTCCTATATTTACATTTAAGCCTTTTGACTCAAATGTTAAATTCTACTCTTTACATAGAGACAGTTTATACTTCGTCAAACCATTCATTCTAGCCTTCAATTAAAAGACTAATGATTATGCTACCTTTGCACGGTCAGAGTACCGCGGCCCTTTAATATATACATACCAGTGGGCAGGCCCGACTTTAAATTTTACGTCAAAAAGACATGTTTTTGTTAAACAGGCGAGTATAATATTTGCCTAATTCCTTTATATAAATTTAAATTTTCACTACTTATTACATATAAATATACTAATTTTATCATTATTACTATAATAAACTAATTACATTATTTATTCTAATAATAAAATTAAAAATTTCTATAAAATTACTTATATATATTATATAATTTATAACAAAATTATTATTGATAGCTAATATAAAGCTTACAATTATGTAATACAAAAAAATTTTTTTTAATTAATTAAATCTAAAGCTTATCCCCCAGACCTTTTAATTATTTTTATAAATAATTTAATAATAAACTATTTACAAATAATAAAATGAATTAAATTCATTTCTTAGAAAACCAGATATCTTAAAAATCGAATGACATTTCATCACTAATTTATTATTTAAAATGATTATATTACATCAACTAATATAATAAATTAACTCTTTTTAATTCGGGAATTATAAATCCGTATAATTAAATTAATAAACCCTGATACACAAGGTACAATATATATAATATCTACTTCTTTACTAATCAATATATTTAAACTTATTTCAACCTTCCCCTACAGTACTATTTCTCTATAAATTTTAAAAAAAAATTTCTAATAATAATACTAAATCTCCTAATAAAATTACTTTTATTATATTAAATTCTCATACATATAAATAAATTAAGTAAAAATTATCAAAACAATTCGAATCGCACGAAAATCTCTTCAATGTAAATGAAATACTTACTATAAGCTTTATTTTGACATTCTAGATACACTTTCCAGTACATCTACTTTGTTACGACTTATCTCATCTTATTAATGAGAGTGACGGGCGATGTGTACATGTTCTAGAGCTTAAAATAATCATATTATCATAATATAATAATATTACTTTCAAATCCACCTTCAATTATATATTTCAATATAATATCCATATAAATAATTTTATTGTAATCCATCTCTTACTTAATTATAAGCTGCACCTTGACCTGACATCTTTTCTTATTAAAAATTATGAAAATTAAATCTCTAAAAAGATAATCTTATGACGGAGGTATACAAACTGATTTACAAAATTAAGTTACATATAATGTGTACTATCAATTACAGGACAGATTCCTCTGAAAAGACTAAAACACCGCCAAATTCTTTGAGTTTCAAGATCTTAACTACTACTACCCAAGTATTCATATTTTACATTTAAAATAATAGGGTATCTAATCCTAGTTTATAATTTAAATTTAAAAGCTTCATTATAATTAAAAACCATTATATTTTTTCTAAATTCCACCTTCTAAAAAAATTTATATGTTTTATATCTAAATAATTAACTTTAATACTAATAACATTTACTTAAATCCTAAGTCTAACCGCGGCGGCTGGCACAAATTTAGCCGATTTCAAAATAAATTACTAGTTCCAAATTCCCTTGATTCACTAATATTAAATACTGAGACTAAATAACTAATCTTTTAGATTTACAATATTTCTCACAAAAATTTTCATGTAAATTATTCAATAAGCAAATTTTTAAGCAAGAATAAAACTTTTATAAAAGTTTAATAAAAAATAGGTCAATTATTTAAAGTAACAATAATTACTAAAACTAACAATAACTTATTAATACATACAGTGAACTAATAATTTAATTGGGTCACCTAGGTTACAATTAACCTCCGTATATCGCAAATAACTAAAAAGGAACTTTAAATAAATCTTCAATATAAATATAATAATCTAATTTTTATAATTTTTATAAAAAACTTTTCCATTGCCCCGATAAATTTTCTATAAAAATTATGAATATAAAATGATTTAATAATAAAGAAATATCATTTTTCTAAATTTGCCCCAAAAATTCATTTACTTTATTATAAAATTATTTAATATATATAAGATAAAATTACATTCAATTAATGTGATTTCTTTAATTTTTATATTTAATAAAAAATATATGGGTCAAAAAAGGTAATATATTAGGAAATAAATATATTTATAGGGACAGGAAGCAAGAATAAAACTNNTAAAAATAATGAAGTGGTATAAAAGGGAGAATCTATAGGTTATTTTATAGGTAATAATAATATAAATGCTTATTTTTAAGATATTACTTTATTTAGTTATATAAAAATAAATATATAAAATATATAGGTTATTATATATATATATATATGTAATTATATTATTTATACATTTATTATAATATAAATATATATATAATATAATTAAAGATTAATGGACTCTACAATGCTAGAAATATCTATAAGATCCTCTCTTTCGGCCTCTAAAAATATGACTTTAAAAAGGCTATAAGGTCCATTCACAATAATAAGTTCTTCTGATTCGATATACTTTTTTCTACACTATTGTTATTAAATAAGGTATATATATATATTATACATATTGTACCCCGCCAAATTGAACCTCTACTAAAATTAATTATCCTAAATAAAAACCAAATCTATTTTTAATTATTGACCCCATAATTAACTTGTTTTCTTAAAAAT